CAAAAACATAGAAAAATCCGAATACCAATCTAATCGATTCTATAGAGATTTGGGCTAGAGTTGACAAACAAACAAAACCAGCAATATACTTTATTAGTATCGCATAGAAATCTAAATGGGGCGTGGCCAAGTGGTAAGGCAACGGGTTTTGGTCCCGCTATTCGGAGGTTCGAATCCTTCCGTCCCAGAACATATATATTCTCTGACAATATAGATTGCTTTTTTAACAATGTTCTGTTTAAAATCGAAATGTTAGCTGGAATGTGATTGTTGTTTCTGATTTTTTTCTTCGATGAATCGTTTTTTTTTTTCAAAAACTGAATCGAGATACGAAAGAATCCATATTCCCTATCTCATATTCTCTACCCCCTAAATTAGCCTAATTAGATTCAATTTTCTTTTTTGTAGATTTATTGACTTTTCGCCAAGAGGGGGTTTTTGGTACTAATTCAATTCACTAAGTCTCTTAATTCTTAATCAATGAGGTAGGCTAAAATCGAAAAAAAGGAGCAAAAACTGGACTTAATCTGGGCTTGTTTGGCTTTGTGCCCAGACAGCTCGCATTTCGTAAAAATAAAAAAGACTAGGACATCCCCTTACTTTTGATTTATGCTGCATCAGTCCCATAGAATGGGGTAGATAGGAGTTAATCAGTGATGGGAAGGCGTTCATTTCAATATCTATAAACGGTGACAATTGCTCAGTCTATTTGATCGAATTGATAGATACGAAACCCTCCCCATTCTTTGGATTTTATCAATCAGATGAAAAAAAAAAGACTTATCTTTTTTCCTAAGATGATCAAAAGTTATTTTTAACTATCAAATTTTCTTGGAATAATGATATCAAGAGGGGAACTTTCGAAATTGATTCGAATTTTCGAAACAGAAATAGTTTAAATCATTCCTTAGAAGTTGAATCTTTCTCTCCTATTAAGTCACGTGAAGATGCAGAATCAAAAAGAATTCGTTTATTCGTCTTATTTTATTTATATAAATAAATTATTTATTATATATATTTAGTAATTAATATTATACTGTTAGACAATTTAATATTAGCGATGGGGTCTTACTAAGACTTCTTCAGAAAAATATTTATCCACCTATATCTATAGTATTATTTATATCTATATACTATAGATATAGAAGATATAGAAAAGATATAGAAGATATAGAAAATATATAGAAGATATAGAAAATACTTTAGATTATGGTGTTTATACATCAGCCCAACCAATGACTATTCATGATTCCATAATTGAATCAATTCCATACCGGTTCTTAGAGGAATGTTATGGTAAAACTTCGTTTGAAACGATGTGGTAGAAAGCAACGTGCGACTTGAAGGACACGATCCGTTGTGGATTTGTACATCCACCATTTTTTGTAGGAATGAAGGTGCTCTTAGCTCGACATCATTGGTTCTGTTTCACTAGAACCCCTCGTTTTTTGTTGTCTTGGAATGTAAATAGTCCATGATGGAGCTCGAGTAGAAAGTATTAATTTATTTCTCGGGGCAAGGGTCTAGGGTTAATGCCAATCAATAAAAAAATTGAAACAACTTCGTAAATATATCTTAGGTATGGAAATCGAAAGAATCCAATTCGAGCAAGTTTAAAATTAAAAAATTTATTGGAATTGATCAAACTTTTTCGATCCACAGTGTTTCACGGGGGAATCCATCATCTTGTAGGATTCTTTCATAAAAATCGCAAAAAGGGTATGTTGCTGCCATTTTGAAAGGATTAAAAAGCACCGAAGTAATGTCTAAACCCAATGATTTAAAATAAAACAAAGATAAAGGATCCCAGAACAAGGAAACACCTTTTTAATTGTCTTAATAACTGGATCAGACTGAAGAATCCGATTTTAAACGAGACAAACAAAAAAGGAGGAAAGACCGCTCAATAAATGAAATTGCCGAAAGATTTTCCTTTGAACTGTTTGAAAGTTATCCAACTTGAGTTATGAGAGTATGAATGGTTTCTTTTTCATTTTAAGGAAGAACGAAGAAAAAAAGACTTAGATCTTTAATTGCTTTGATCATTTTATGGATCCAGTTGTCATTTCTTAGATAGAATTCCCTACAGAGACAAAACTTCGAATCAATCATTTTTCTCGAGCCGTACGAGGAGAAAGCTTCCTATACGGTTCTAGGGGGGGTGTTGTTCATCTACATCTATCCCAATGAGCCGTCTATCGAATCGTTGCAATTGATGTTCGATCCCGAAGAGAAGGAAAAGATCTTCAGAAAGTGGGTTTTTATGATCCGATAAAGAATCAAACTTATTTAAATGTTCCTGCTATTTTATATTTCCTTGAAAAAGGGGCTCAACCTACAGAAACTGTTCAGGATATTTTAAAGAAGGCAGAGGTTTTTAAGGAACTTCGTCTTAATCAACCGAAATTCAATTAAGGAAATAAATTAAGGAAATACAAAAAAGGGGGTAGTGATTTGTATATAACTTTGTATGACTTTTCTCTTCTATTTTTTTGTATTT